CCTATAGAACCTATCACTAAAATACCCCTAGAAGGGGATAGGGCTAAGCGGAGCGAAAAGGGTTTTCCATGAGATGGGAAATGAGAACTATTAGCCCCACACGAGGTTTGTGAATAAGTGATTGTCTGATAATGAGCAAGGAATATCCGTCTTTCTGCTAAACAGGATCTATTGAACTCATAATTCATTAGATACTTTTTATGAATGTCAACTAAGTATCGTAAGTAAATGGATCCCGGTTGTTCAATCATTTGATAACCAGAGTCATTCTTTGATAAACGATCACTATGAGTCAGACTCAATAGAATTTGATCAATCCTTTTTTCCGTCGTTAAGGTGGAGAACTGAACCAAGAATTCTCTTTCTTCATCATCAATCGAATCACTGTTCGCGACCCAGGATTCTATTTTATCATCAATCCAATCACCGTTCACGTTTTTTCTTTTTCTTATCAATGAATAGATCTCTTTACTTGTACGACTTAGATGTCTCGTATTTCTCGAAAAAGTGATTCGATTGATGGGATTTGGTATGATACTGATGAGATCGATGAGATTGATATTCAAATATTTCTTCTTAGAACGTATTGATTTGACCCCATAAGCGGGACCACCACCCAATAGCATGTTGCCGCCAGAAGCAGAATCCCGTATTTCTTCCAGAGAATCTCCTAATTGTTCCAGAGCAACTAGAAAGAGATTCTTTAACCAGAAAGAATTCAGTTCAGATGTAGGATACCTATCCAGAAGTTTTCGCAACTCAATCATGTATGATGGAATCATCAAAGATTTGATCTTTTCTAACTCTGTCTGTAACTCACTAGAGGCTCGGAAAACAAAGAGAAGATGTGTACGAACGAGATATCCAGCAACAAGAAGAAGGAAAAGAATTGAATAGAGGAACTCCCAAGCATTTGGTGATCTCAGATGTGTCCATATCAATGGAATGGGTGACTCATTATTTCGATGAATCATTTCTTCGGACAGAAGAAGATTCTGTAAACACTTACTCGAACTCTCACTTATCAGATTCCGTTGTGGAAGAATAGACCACCACTTTTTCTGAGGAATTGGCCATGATATATCTGATCCATGCATAATATCATGAAAAACGGACACAAAATTTTGACTGCCACTTAGGGAATATTGAAAGGGAATATTCAATATCAAATAAATATTGTTTTTTAAGGTGAAATAAAGATATTTACACCCCGTCCAAGTAAGGAACCATGGCATATAGGTTTGGAACAAATTCCATTTTGAGAGATTTGAAAAAGCACTATCTCGTTGAAGGGTTCTACCTACTTCCCCCTTCTCAACGTTTTTCTTTAGACAAAGACTCAGTTCTTTCCTCTTTCCGGACGGCACATATTTCTCAAAACATGGAGTGTGAATCAAACCCATGTTTGAATTGAAACGGAGATAGTGATGCAAGTTTTTCCCTTCTGAATCAGATAGATTCATATCTGAAAGAAGCTGACAATAAGTTCTTTCAAAATTGACTATTTGTTCCTCTATTACAGGTGTTCCAGAAATGTCTGCAATCGAGTAAATAGGAACCGATGGATCGGATCGAATTGAAAAATGGAAAGATTTGTACAAATTATACGTTTCGTTACCACTTTGTGGAACATTGTTAGGTATGAATATGCCAGATACCTGTGACTCAATTGGTGAAATAGTCTCTCTCTCTCCCAAAACATGTTTTTTTTTACTGAAACACAAAGAAAATATTTTGTTGCGAATGCACAAGATATTGGGGAATTGTGCATATGTAAAATCATAATTATGGATACGGGTCTTTTCCCCATAAAAATGGAATCCTTTGTTACAATAGAACCAGAAGCGATGGGGATGATTCAAGAATTGAAGTCTATTTGCTCTATAAAAAGAAGATATCAATGCACTTTTCTGAGGATTCAACCAATTGTTTCGATCGTGGGATATCATTGATAAATAGGAATCTGTGTTCTCAAAGGATTTCCTGCGATTTTTTCTAGTACGGAATGAGTCAATCATGCACTTTTGTATCTTGTTGAACAAAAAAGGTAATATTGTTCCTGTATTGATTAAAAATTTCGATCTTTGGGAAGTATCATGATCATACAATAAGAAGGGTTTCAATTTATTCAAATAAACGATTTGAACACCTATTGATTCTAACAACTGATTGCCGGGTTGATCATTCAGACCTTTCAATTCATAGATGTGGATTTCGGCCCTATGAATGGAGATATTCCCGAAACTCACAACGAAAAAAGGAAGTGACTTAGATAAAAAGAGAAGCGACTTGGACAAAAGGAGAAGTGACTTGGACAAAAAGAAACGAAGTGACTTGGACAAATCTTGTTTGTCGATAACCTCGGACCAATCAATCGAATATTGATTAATACGTAATCGATCGAACATTACTTGAAAACGGTGTTTCTGCTCAGAAACGAAATGCTCCAAATATTCCTGGAAATTCTTGTTTCCATTGGAGCATTTGTATCTATATACATTAGGATCCAGATTCGTGGATCTCTCGGTTCGAGAAATAAGAGGATCGAACCACTTCTTCTTAATCTTTTTCAAATTGGATAAATGTTGGTTGATCTTATCTATTATTATAGTTAGATGATTCAGAATATCATTTCCTATTGGGTGCTTTTGAATTCCATATGCGAAGTTGCAGTCGGGTCGATTCATTAAAAAGAATCGATTCAATACATTTCTTATGTACCCATAGGTACTATATTGGATTTGAATCTGATTTCGGATCAATCTATATTGATGGATCACCTCCATTATGTTGTTGTGAGCAAATACCGCTATTTTTGGTTTTGGATCTTCCAAATCATTCCCGCAGGAGATCCGGACCGATTTTTTTTTTATCTTTCGATAAAAAGATTCATTCTCTTCATAAAAAATAGAAGGTAGAACCAATAAAGATTTCTTTTTCGATTCATCCCCGGAGTTGAATACCTCATTCAATAATTTTCCGTAGGAATCAATAGACAAGCCAAATTCCTTATTATGATAGGCTAAACCCGGCTCGGTTATTGATAGAGTGAATAGATCTGCCATTTCTTGAAATGTCTCTTCTAATTCAAACTCGTGGTGCAACCTGTATCCCCCTTTGTTCCGATCATGGAATAGATGAAATAAATCAAAAAATGCATTTTCGTTCAAGAATGAAATCTTATTGGAACTGTCCATATCCGGTTCATCCTTCGGAACCATATCCCATCCCGGATCTGCTGCAATCGAATGAACTGAGGAGGTATTTTGTAAATACGTAATTATCTTGAATATATCAACTATTTCTTTATTTTTCGATCGCCTCGAAGGGACAAAAGAAACACCTTGTTGTTTCTTCAACAATTTCTGATCTATAGTCGACCTCTCGGTAGGATTCAAACCCAGATGAAGTTCTGACCATCTATCAGAGAAAAAAGAACGAATTGATCTTGTAGGATTCCCAAGAAATTCTTCTATTTCTTCTGGAAGCAGACGATTATTCATCTGCTTCTCACGTTCCGGGAATAGCCGAGCCATTGAGGAATATCCGGAAAGGTATTTTGAGAATCGATCTGATTTTATCTCTGTTCGTTCCGTTTGAAGAAAGGAAGTATCTAAAAGAATTGATCTTTCTTTTAGTTGCTGAATCTCTGTTTGATTGATCAATGTGTGATATTCCGAACCCTCATTACTAATGGAATTGAAAGGATCTATGGATTGATCAGAAAATCCTTTCGATTGGCTAGAATCCGTTACTTGAAAGAAAATGGATCTTATGGAATCATATTGAATATTTGACGATACATTCCGTACCTTGCTAAAAACCCGATTCCTGTTTACCAACCACGCATTGTCTAACCAAATCAAATTCTCTCTCGAGACGTTCCTCAAAAAATCCGATTTGTGCCGATTCTTCCCCCCAATAACGAAGAGATCTTGGCGGAATTGCCACATATGAAATTGAGCGCAATTTTGCAAAAAAATACCCCTCTTGTTTCTCGAGAGGAGATGGGAAACATGTTCAATCTTGTTTGATTGAATAGTCGCCTCAGCTCCTTGTTGTTTGAAGAAACCCCCCCCATCAATTGGTCTTTTTTCACGAAAAGCAGACATGAGATAACAAATCAAATGTTTCACTAAAATTTCGAATAGCTGTCCCGAATTCAAGTTGATTATGTTTCGCTTCTTACTCGGAGAAAGGCGGTCAAAGAATTTCCAATCATGGTCCTTGCGGATCGGATCATTCGTATAGGATACAAAAAAAAACTCCAGATATTTTATATCTTTCTCTTTGAATGAGATCTCAATTCCAGCTGCAATTTCATTCGATATCTTACAGCTGGAATTCCTCTTTTTTACGATCACATTCCTCCATCGCCGCGAACCCCAGTTAGATTCAGACATGATACACTTTTTAGTTATTGGAAGAACCCAAGTACTTTCTTTCGGATCCATGAAACAACTCTCATAGATCTTTTTCCCTTTTGGAAGATACAGGAGCGAAACAATCAACCTATTGAGATTGGAAGACCAAAAGGATTCTTTCAATGTATAATTGGGGGGTCCAATGGAACGCAGAGGTTTAGGAAGAAGCCCCATCCAATAGATATTTTTTCTTTCGACCCTATTTCGATTGTATATAAGGACCGCTACTACAAGTACAAGCAGTACTACACCTTTGATCGTGCAATGTCGACGAATTGAACCCTGTGAATCACGTGAAATTAGGACACTCCAAATTCGGGAATCAAAAAGTTTCATAAAGCGCTCTTGGTGGAAAAAAAAGGAAGTGAAAGATTTCACCGAATCGGGTTGGATCCATGAATCCAAGAAATCGCGAAAATTCTTGATTTCTCTCAATTCGAAGATCCAGGATTTGAATTGATGTCCTCTCATTTCATTGATTCCTCCTAAACAATCCAAAAGAATCTAAGTGAATTGAATTTGGGTCACTCGCGATGTACAATGACCCCAGTGAAGCATCCATGGCTGAATGGTTAAAGCGCCCAACTCATAATTGGCGAATTCGTAGGTTCAATTCCTGCTGGATGCAGGCCAACGGGGACATTCAATAAGGCTAATTCCACTGGCTCCGTATCAATGGAATCTCATCATCCATACATAACGAATTGGTATGGTATATTCATACCAACCATAACATATGAAGAGTAAGAACTAGAATTCTTATCGATACTGGAACTCGTGGGGAAGAAAGTAGATTTATGGATGGAATCAAATATGTAGTCTTTACAGAAAAAAGTATTCGGTTATTGGGGAACAATCAATATACTTCTAATGTCGAATCAGGATCAACTAGGACAGAAATAAAGCATTGGGTCGAACTCTTCTTTGGCGTCAAAGTAATAGCTATAAATAGTCATCAACTCCCGGGAAAGGGTAGAAGAATGGGACCCATTATGGGACATACAATGCATTACAGACGTATGATCATTACGCTTCAACCGGGTTATTCTATTTTACCTCTTATAGAGAAGAGATAAGTAAAAAAAAAAAAAGAAAAAAAAAATACTAAATAACATGGCGATACATTTATACAAAACTTCTACCCCGAGCATACGCAAAGGATCCGTAGACAGTCAAGTGAAATCCAATCCGCGAAATAATTTGATCTATGGACAGCATCGCTGTGGTAAAGGTCGTAATTCCAGGGGAATCATTACCGCAGGGCATAGAGGAGGAGGCCATAAGCGTCTATACCGTAAAATCGATTTTCGACGGAATCAAAAAGACATATCTGCTAGGATCGTAACCATAGAATATGACCCTAATCGAAATGCATACATTTGTCTCATACACTATGGAAATGGTGAGAAAAGATATATTTTACATCCCAGAGGGGCTATAATTGGAGATACCATTGTTTCCGGTACAGAAGTTCCTATATCAATGGGAAATGCCCTACCTTTGAGTGCGGTTTGAACTATGGATTTACGTAATTGGAAGTAACCAATTAGGTTTACGGCGAAACCTAGAAATTGATCACTGATCCAATTTGAGTACCTCTACGGGATAGACCTCAACAGAAAACTGAAGAGGAACGGCAGCAAGTGATTGAGTTCAGTAGTTCCTCATATAAAATTATTGACACTCAAGATATGGTAATATGGAGAAGACAAAATTGTTTGAAGCACGGACAGAAGCGGAAGCGACCCTTGTTTCAAAGAGAAGAGGATGGGTTATTCACATTTCATTTGATGGTCAGAGGTGAATTGAAAGCTAAGTGGTGGTAATTCTAAAAATCCCCCCGGGGAAAAATAGAGATGTCTCCTACGTTACCCGTAATATGTGGAAGTAGCGACGTAATTTCATAGAGTCATTCGGTCTGAATGCTACATGAAGAACATAAGCCAGATGACGAAACGGAGAGACCTAGGATGTATAAGATCATAACATGAGTGATTTGGCAGATTTGTATTCCTATATATCCACTCGTGTGGTACTTCATCACACGATTCATATAAAATCCATCTGTCTAGATATCATCATATAATTAATATATATATATATACATCCGGAAAGCCGTATGCTTTGGAAGAAGCTTGTACGGTTTGGGAAGGGGTTTTTATTGATCAAAAATAAAAATCTACTTCAACCCATATGCCCTTAGGCACGTCCGTACATAACATAGAAATCACGCTTGGAAAGGGTGGACAATTAACTAGAGCAGCAGGTGCTGTAGCGAAACTGATTGCAAAAGAGGGTAAATCGGTCACATTAAGATTTCCATCTGGGGAGGTCCGTTTGATATCCAAAAACTGCTCAGCAACAGTCGGACAAGTGGGTAATGTTGGGGCGAACCAGAAAAGTTTGGGTAGAGCCGGATCTAAGTGTTGGCTAGGTAGGCGTCCTGTAGTAAGAGGGGTAGTTATGAACCCTGTAGACCATCCCCACGGGGGTGGTGAAGGGAGGGCCCCGATTGGTAGAAAAAAACCCACAACCCCTTGGGGTTATCCTGCGCTTGGAAAAAGAAGTAGGAAAAGGACTAAATATAGTAATAGTTTTATTATTCGTCGCCGTAAATAGGAATATTCAAAATCAAATAAATATTGTTTTTTACTCGTCTTTTCAAAAAAAAAAAAAAGGGGAGGGGGAATAATAGGCCGTGACACGTTCACTAAAAAAAAATCCTTTTGTAGCTAATCATTTATTGGAAAAAATAAAGAAGCTTAACATGAGAGAGGAAAAAGAGATAATAGTAACTTGGTCCCGGGCATCTACCATTATACCCACAATGATCGGCAATACAATTGCCATTCATAATGGAAAGGCGCATTTACCTATTTATATAACGGATCGTATGGTGGGTCAAAAATTAGGAGAATTTGCACCTACTCTTACTTTCCAGGGACACGCGAGAAACGATACTAGATCTCTCCGTTAATAAAATAAAGTGAAATAGGTGCTCATCGTTCATTGGCGGGAGGCGAACCTTATCTTATGTCAAAGTGGAGAAAGTGGAAGAAGACCTTGAAAAAGCAGAAGATGAAGAGGAGCTCGAGTACACAAGTACAAGCTTTAGCTCAACGTATATGTATGTCTGCTCACAAAGCACGAAGAGTCATTGATCAGATTCGTGGGCATTCCTACGAGAAAACACTTATGTTACTGGAACTCATGCCTTATCGAGCATTTTATCCCATTTTTAAACTGGTTTATTCTGCAGCAGCAAATGCTAGTCACAATAAAAGTTTCAACGAAGCGGATTCAGTCATTAGTAAAGCCGAAGTCAATGGGGGTACTATCGTGAAAAAGTTAAAACCCAGGGCTAGAGGACGTAGTTATCCGATAGAAAGACCCGCCTGTCATATAATTATTGTATTGAAGGATAGCTCTAAAAAGAAAACAGATCAGGATATATTTTTAGAAACAAAAAATGTATGGAAAGATCCTATAATAGAAAGATATATAGAGAAGGAGAGAGAGAGAGAAAAAAAAGATGGGTCAAAAAATTAATCCACTTGGTTTCCGCCTTGGCGAAAACCAAAGTCATCGTTCCCTTTGGTTCGCACAACCAAAAAGTTATTACATGGGTCTCCAGGAAGATGAAAAAATACGGGATTGTATCAAGATATATGTACAAAAAAATATAAGAGTATCTTCAAGTTTCGAAGGAATTGGAATTGCACATATAGAGATTCAAAAAAAAATGGACTTGATCCAGGTCATAATCTATATTGGATTCCCAAATTTGTTAATAGAAGGCCAAACACGAGGAATCGAAGAATTGCAGATCAATGTACAAAAGGGGCTTCATTCTGTGAATCGGAGACTTAACATTGCTATTACAAGAGTTGCAAAACCTTATGGACAACCTAATATTCTTGCAGAATATATAGCTCTACAATTAAAGAATAGGGTTTCGTTTCGAAAGGCAATGAAAAAAGCTATTGAATTAACTGAACAAGCAGACACAAAAGGAATTCAAGTGGAAATTGCAGGGCGTATCGACGGAAAAGAAATTGCACGTGTCGAATGGATCAGAGAAGGTAGGGTTCCCCTCCAAACCATTCGAGCTAAAATTGATTATTGTTCCTATACAGTTCGAACTGCCTATGGGGCATTGGGCATCAAAATTTGGATATTTGTAGACGAGCAATAATGGACCCTTCCTTTGCTTGCCATTCTATTCAGTGATAGAACAAAAACTACAAACTATTCCTTTTCACTTCAATAAAAAAAAAATGAAAAATGAGCAATTCTAATTCTATAAGGTTGAATAAAAATTCGATTGACCTTTTGGTGGAACTGCTATGCTTAGTGTGTGACTCGTTGGTTTTTTATTTAAAGTTGGGATTCAAAAAACAGACCAGCCCCTAACTAATAACTATAAGAAAAGAACTAGTAACCAACTCATTGCTTTGTATTATCGAGATCCAAGGAAGCAGTCGCCATATGATGTATCGATCATATAGTTGTAGCAACTGAAATCTTTTTTTTTCCATAAAGGAAAAATCCATTTATAGGTTGGAAAGAAAAATAGAGGGATGTGGGTAACTGGAAGGGCGAGAGAAAGAGAGAAGGAGAATCTCCATGATATATGATTCCAATATGTATGGTCTATCAATCACATCATATCATAAAAGGCAGTGTGATAAAGCATCAATACTGATTCGTCCATAATTAGATGAATACGGTTCATAAGAAAAATACAAATAATAAAGAGCCCCGAGTCAATAGAGACTGAGGAGATTGGCTCGGGAACGAATTTAATTAGGAGCTCCATTGCATAGTTCAGGCCTAGCCATTAATAGAAAAGCTATGGGAACGACGAAACCTGTGACTGCGGAAGATTCTATTGAAAACGAATCCTAATGATTCATTGGGTGGGATGGCGGAATCAACCAGGAACCAATTAATTTCTTCTGATAGGTCATGGGTTCACCCTACGAATGAAGCAAATATGGAAAGAGTCAATATTCGCCCGCGAAACCATTATTGGATTGCAGTATTTTGACAGATTCGGTAAAGGTCAAGGATTCATTTTCAAAAGAAAGGCATTATCCCATATAAATAAAATAGAAATATCCGTCTAGCCATATATACTATATACTATACGGCTTCCCGTGTGACAGATTAAATATCAATAAATTCCATGATTCACAGTGTATTATTCATTCAATAAATACATATACGTAATATTATTGAATCGTTTCATTCGCGAGGAGCTGGATGAGAAGAAACTCTCATGTCCGGTTCTGCAGTAGAGATGGGATTGAGAAACAACCATCAACTATAACCCCAAAAGAACCAGATTCCGTAAACAACATAGAGGAAGAATGAAGGGAATATCTTATCGAGGCAATCATATTTGTTTCGGCAGATACGCTCTTCAGGCACTTGAACCCGCTTGGATCACATCTAGACAAATAGAAGCAGGACGACGAGCAATGACACGATATGCACGCCGTGGTGGAAAAATATGGGTACGTATATTTCCCGACAAACCCGTTACGGTAAGACCTACCGAAACACGTATGGGTTCGGGGAAAGGATCTCCCGAATATTGGGTATCTGTCGTTAAACCCGGTCGAATACTTTATGAAATGGGCGGAGTATCAGAAACTGTAGCCAGAGCAGCTATTGAAATAGCTGCGTGCAAAATGCCTATACGAACTCAATTCATTATCGCGTGATAGGTATGTGAAGGGTATTTGTGATGAAAAATACAATCGCAGATTTTTGGATTTCTGGGCAGACAATATTTCTCTCTTTTTCCTTTGCCTTTTGCATTGAAAGAGCAGATTCAAAAAAAAAATGATATGATTCAACCTCAGACCCATTTGAATGTAGCGGACAACAGCGGGGCTCGAGAATTGATGTGTATTCGAATCATAGGAGCTAGTAATCAACGATATGCTCATATTGGTGACGTTATTGTTGCTGTAATCAAAGAAGCAGTGCCCAATATGCCTCTCGAAAGATCAGAAGTGATCAGAGCTGTAATTGTACGTACATGTAAAGAACTCAAACGCGACAACGGTATGATAATACGATATGATGACAATGCAGCAGTTGTCATTGATCAAGAAGGAAATCCAAAAGGAACTCGAGTTTTTGGAGCAATCGCGCGGGAATTGAGACAGTTGAATTTCACTAAAATAGTCTCATTAGCTCCTGAAGTCTTATAAATACTAGTAGATGAGACCGTGATAGAGTCTAGTCAGGTCTCTGAAATAGATCACGTTAGTAGATTGTGTCTCACGCATATACCTTTAATAATTCATAAATAAATAAGAAAAAATGAAAAAAAAAAAAGGAACATGTTGATTATATCAAAACTGGAAGGCACCCATAATTTTAGTTCGTCATGGGTAGGGACACTATTGCCGATATAATAACTTCTATAAGAAATGCTAACATGAATAAAAAAGGAACGGTTCGAATAGCATCTACTAATATCGCCGAAAACATTGTTAAAATACTTCTACAAGAAGGGTTTATTGAAAATGTTAGGAAACATAGGGAAAACAACAAATATTTTTTGGTTTCAACCCTGCGACATAGAAGGAATAGGAAAGGAACATATAGAAATATTTTAAAGCGTATCAGTCGTCCCGGTCTACGAATCTATTCCAACCATCAACGAATTCCTAGGATTTTAGGTGGAATGGGGGTCGTAATTCTTTCTACTTCTCGAGGTATAATGACAGATCGAGAAGCTCGACTAGAAAGAATTGGGGGAGAAATTTTGTATTATATCTGGTGATCCTTCTGGTATCCGAATTTGATCCGTAACTTGCTATTTGGGAAAAAGAGAGGAAAGACGAATTGTCTACTATTACTCCTCCTCCATTAGTTGATACTTCAAGGGGGTTACCTGGAATGAAAGAACAAAAATTGATTCACGAAGGTTTAATTACTGAATCACTTCCCAATGGTATGTTCCGAGTTCGTTTAGACAATGAAGATCTGATTCTAGGTTATGTTTCGGGGAGGATCCGACGGAGTTTTATCCGGATACTACCAGGAGATAGAGTCAAAATCGAAGTAAGTCGTTATGATTCAACTAGGGGACGTATAATTTATAGACTTCGCAACAAAGAGTCGAATGATTAGGCGACTTTTGATTTGAATTTAAACATTCCTTTCATGGGAATACAATTCGAGGTTCAAAATTTCAAGAGACTTATTTTCTTCCAAGGAGTATATTTGGAATTAAGGAATAACAAATATGAAAATAAGGGCTTCCATTCGTAAAATTTGTGAAAAATGTCGACTGATCCGTAGGCGGGGACGAATTATAGTAATTTGTTCCAATCCGAAACATAAACAGAGACAGGGGTAATCTTTCTAACAAGGGACTTTCTAAACGGTCCGATGTACAAATAAAGGATCTGTTTTGACATGAAATGGATATATCCGTATATCTCTGACTCATATTTATGAGATGATAAAATATGACAAAAGCTATACCAAGAATTGGTTCACGTAAGAATGGACGTAGAATACAAAAAGGAGTTATTCATGTTCAAGCGAGTTTCAACAATACCATTGTGACTGTTACAGATGTAATAGGTCGGGTGGTTTCTTGGTCCTCCGCTGGTACTTGTGGATTCAGAGGCACAAGAAGAGGGACACCATTTGCTGCTCAAACCGCAGCAGGAAATGCTATTCGTACGGCAGTGGATCAGGGTCTGCAACGAGCAGAAGTCATGATAAAAGGCCCTGGTCTCGGAAGAGATGCAGCATTACGAGCCATTCGTAGAAGTGGTATACTATTAAGTTTCGTACGTGACGTAACCCCTATGCCACATAATGGATGTAGGCCTCCTAAAAAAAGACGTGTGTAGAAATAAAAATTGAATGGATTGCAATAGAAATAAATGATTCAATGATCTGATCAAACAATAATATTAGTATGGTTCGAGAAGAAGTAGCAGTATCCACTCGAACACTACAGTGGAAGTGTGTTGAATCAAGAACAGACAGTAAGCGTCTTTATTATGGCCGTTTCGTTCTGTCCCCGCTTATGAAAGGTCA